GCTTTAATAGCTTAAATTTCTTAGAGCATAGCACTGAAGATGCTAAGATGACAGATTTTGTCTTAAAGCAAAGTAACATATTATCTCACCAGGTATTAGCCCAAGAAATTGTTAATTAAATTTTATATCTCAAAAATCTGCTCATAACGGTTAAAAATTAACCTCTGTACCTAATTCCTAGTCTAAGAGGGAACAAAAAAGAATAGTGATATACATATAAAAAAAATTTACCTAAAAAAAGTGTCACAAAGTGCCTAAATTTAAGGATATCTGTTAAAATTAAGGTCTAATTTTTAACACTTGATTTTTAGTTACTTTTTTTAATTCCAATTGAGATTTAAATACATTTTAATAAAATTTTAATGCTGATAAAAAAAAAAGGACCCCCCTGTCTCCCCATCGCAATTCTAGGTCAAAAATCAAAAAACGGCTCTTTTTCCCCCTTTTTTATGCTAGTGCCTAGAAGTAAGCAAGTTTATCTACTAAAGAAACACCCATATTATAAAGTATTGTAATGCGTATATACATATGTATACATATATATATATATATATGTATACATATGTATATACGCATTACAATACTTTATAATATGGGTGTTTCTTTAGTAGATAAACTTGCTTACTTCTAGGCACTAGCATAAAAAAGGGGGAAAAAGAGCCGTTTTTTGATTTTTGACCTAGAATTGCGATGGGGAGACAGGGGGGTCCTTTTTTTTTTATCAGCATTAAAATTTTATTAAAATGTATTTAAATCTCAATTGGAATTAAAAAAAGTAACTAAAAATCAAGTGTTAAAAATTAGACCTTAATTTTAACAGATATCCTTAAATTTAGGCACTTTGTGACACTTTTTTTAGGTAAATTTTTTTTATATGTATATCACTATTCTTTTTTGTTCCCTCTTAGACTAGGAATTAGGTACAGAGGTTAATTTTTAACCGTTATGAGCAGATTTTTGAGATATAAAATTTAATTAACAATTTCTTGGGCTAATACCTGGTGAGATAAACGTTGGATTAATCGTAACCATATTAGGTACAGATTATGGAACGAAATCCATTTCATTTAGTTGAATTCAGACCTTGACCTTTGACTGGTTCAATAGGAGCTCTATTTTTGACTTCTGGACTTGCTGGCTGGTTCCACGGGTATGGTTATTTAACTGTAATTTTAGGTTTAACGTTAATTGGTATAACGATAGTGCAATGATGACGTGATATTATTCGTGAAGCTACTTACCAGGGTTTTCACACGGTGCAGGTATCAAAGGGACTTCGATGAGGTATAATTTTATTTATTGTGTCTGAGGTCTGTTTTTTCTTTGCATTTTTTTGAGCATACTTTCACAGCAGCTTAGCACCTAGACCAGAGCTAGGATCATGTTGGCCTCCTATTGGCATTACTCCCTTAAATCCTTTTGAAGTTCCATTATTAAATACTGGTGTATTGTTAGCTTCCGGTGTAACAGTAACTTGGGCACATCATAGTTTAATGGAAGGTCATAAATCAAGTGGTCTTCAAGGATTAGGTGCTACAGTTATCCTGGGAGCCTATTTTACTTTTCTTCAAGCTGGTGAATACTATGAAGCTTCTTTTACAATTGCAGATGGTGTGTATGGGTCTAGTTTTTTTGTTGCAACTGGTTTTCATGGATTGCATGTATTGATTGGAAGGACTTTTCTTCTAATTTGTTTAGTCCGTATATGATTACAGCATTTCTCTACTGGGCATCATTTTGGTTTTGAGGCCGCTGCTTGATACTGACATTTCGTAGACGTTGTATGACTTTTTTTGTATCTTTCAATTTACTGATGGGGTTGCTAGTGTAAAAATATCTTTATATCTTAGATGACTGAGCATTAAGTACTAGATTTTTAATTTAGAAACGGCATTATATGCCTCTAGGAACAACCGATTCGGTACTTTAAGTATAAAAGATCTGATTTGCATTTAGATAATAAGTTTTCATAACTTCTGGGTCATTTCATTGTATAAAAAGCAGAAAATTTGCATTCGGTTTCGGCCCGTATTTTGGGAGTGTGAATCTCTCTTTATATTAGATTAAGTTATTATAGATGAAAGCCAAAATGAAGGCACCTAGCTGTTAATTAGGGTATTGTAAGTTTAATTACTCATTTAAAAATATAATACTACGCCGGATGAACGGGAATCATTGATGTTGATTAATATAGGGTGAATATTCTTAGTATTATGAATGTTTAGAACACTATGAAGTAGACTTATTGCACTAACTTTATCATGCTTAGTTATATCAGTGGGTTGGATGTTGGCTAAACGGGCATTAGGAGATCGGGAGAAAAGCAGACCATTTGAATGTGGTTTTGACCCAATTAAATCTGCTCGTCTACCCTTCTCTCTTCGTTTTTTCCTGTTGGCCATTATTTTTTTAATTTTTGATGTAGAGATTGTGCTTTTGTTTCCTATTTTAAGAAGAATAATCAGTAATCTGTCTATGGCCTTAATACTAAGGAGTTTCATTTTCTTAATTATCCTGATTATTGGCTTATTTCATGAGTGGAATGAAGGTTCATTAGATTGGGCTCAGTAAAGAAAAAACTTGGAGTAAGACAGGGCTGCTAACTTTGTTTTGGGTAATTCGATTTTATCCTTTTTCTTATGTTTTCAAGCTTACCTTTTAATTACTTATTTATACTTGTGATAATATCTGGAACTCTTTTTTCTATTTCTTCTAGTCATTGGTTAGGAATTTGAGCAGGTTTAGAAATTAATCTTATCGGCTTTCTTCCTATGTTAGTGTATCAAAAGAGTATCTCGGAAAGAGAATCGGCAGTAAAATACTTTATTATTCAAGCATTAGGTTCAGGTCTTCTTATATTTGGAAGACTAATTATATGTAGTGGTTCTTTTACTTGAGATGTGTGTGATAGAAGACATGTTTGAAGAATCCTAGGATTTATTGCTATAATAAGGGGATTGTGTACTAAAATAGGGTTGTTCCCATTTCACTACTGATTCCCGGGTGTTATAGCAGGTCTTCCATGGTTATCTTGCTTATTATTAACAACATGACAAAAGGTTGCTCCTTTATTCTTAGTAGTTAACTTATTTGATTTAAATCAATCTTATTGATTAATTATGTTTTTATGTTTGGCTAGGATAGGTTCTAGTGTAACTGGAGGAATTGGCGGAATAAACCAAACACAAATCCGAGCTTTGTTGGCTTATTCTTCTATTGGTCATTTAGGATGAATTATATTTAGTGTCATTCATGGGGAATGAGTAATAAAAGTTTATTTCAGTATATATGTGCTCATTTCGATTTGCATGTTCTTAGGATTGTGACATAGGGATTCTGGTATTATAAAGAATTTGGATAATCTAAAAGATTTTAGATTTACTCAACTAGGTGTTATAATTTTATTTCTCTCTTTAGGCGGACTACCTCCTTTGCTTGGTTTCATTTCGAAATGGCTTGTTGTTATGGTAAGGACTTCAAATTCATATTTGTTGTTCTTGTTGGTTTTAATTATTGGTTCGCTCATAAGGTTATTTTATTATTTAAGTTTATTCTTTTCTATGATTCTTAGGTATTTAAAAAAACAAGATTTAGTTAAATTGCACAAAAGACATAACATTATAGTTCCAGGAATCATTATTATCAATATACTAGGAGGTGTTTTGATTTTGTTAAGAAATAGTTTAAATTTAATTTATGCGTTGGTTATTTTCTACTAACCATAAAGATATTGGAACATTGTATATTTTATTCGGAATGTGATCTGGACTAGTTGGTACAGGATTAAGTCTACTAATTCGAGCTGAACTGGGACAACCGGGTGCTTTATTAGGAGATGATCAGTTATATAATGTAATTGTAACAGCACATGCTTTTGTTATAATTTTTTTTTTGGTAATACCCATAATAATTGGAGGTTTTGGGAATTGATTGATTCCATTAATACTGGGAGCTCCAGATATAGCGTTTCCACGACTTAATAACATAAGCTTTTGGCTTCTACCTCCTGCACTTTTATTATTGCTATCTTCAGCTGCAGTAGAAAGAGGTGTAGGAACTGGGTGAACAGTCTATCCGCCTTTAGCTAGAAACTTAGCGCACGCTGGGGGTTCAGTTGACTTGGCTATTTTTTCACTCCATTTAGCTGGGGCATCCTCTATTTTAGGTGCAGTTAATTTTATTACAACTATTATCAATATACGATGACGTGGAATACAGTTTGAACGGCTGCCTCTTTTTGTATGATCTTTAAAAATTACGGCAGTATTATTACTTCTTTCACTTCCGGTACTAGCAGGTGCTATTACAATATTATTAACAGATCGTAACTTTAATACAGCCTTTTTCGACCCAGCCGGAGGCGGAGATCCTATTTTATACCAACATTTATTTTGATTTTTTGGTCATCCTGAAGTCTATATTCTAATTTTACCAGGTTTTGGCATAATTTCCCACATTGTTAGTCACTATTCTAGTAAAAAGGAAACTTTCGGTACCTTAGGTATAATTTACGCTATGTTAGCTATTGGTATCCTAGGTTTCATTGTGTGGGCACATCATATATTTACTGTCGGAATAGACGTTGATACTCGAGCTTATTTCACAGCTGCTACAATAATTATTGCCGTACCAACAGGTATTAAAGTATTTAGTTGACTTGCAACTATTCATGGCGCTAAGATTAAATATGAAACACCAATACTTTGGGCCCTAGGGTTTATTTTCCTCTTTACTGTGGGGGGCTTAACTGGAATTGTTCTCTCAAATTCTTCATTAGATATTATGCTTCATGATACTTATTATGTTGTAGCTCATTTTCATTATGTTTTGTCAATAGGAGCAGTATTTGCTTTATTTGGTGCATTCAATTATTGGTTTCCTCTGTTAAGTGGAGTCACTTTACATAGTCGCTGAACAAAAGCTCATTTTTATGTTATATTTATTGGTGTTAATATAACCTTTTTTCCCCAACATTTTCTAGGCTTAAGAGGAATGCCGCGGCGATATTCTGATTACCCAGATTGCTATACAGAATGAAATGTTATTTCCTCTATTGGGTCAATAATTTCTTTTGTAGCTGTACTATATTTTATAGTAATTGTTTGAGAAGCTTTAATTTCCCAACGAAGTGTGATTTGAAGAACTCATTTAGGGACTGCCTTAGAGTGAGATAATATTCTTCCTGCTGATTTTCATAATGCTCCCGAAAGAGGAGCATTAATTGCTACATAAATTGCTTCAATATGATATGGGCCTATGAGGACAGTTAGGATTTCAAGATGCAGCTTCGCCATTAATAGAAGAAGTGATTTTTTTTCATGATCATGCTATAATGATTCTAACGATAATTATTAGACTGGTCGGATACGCTGCCATATCTCTTATGTTAAATAAGTACACATGTCGTTCATTAGTAGAAGGACAAGAAATTGAAACTATTTGAACAATTATTCCAGCAGTAATTTTAATTTTTTTAGCCTTACCTTCCTTACGTTTACTTTATCTTCTAGATGAAACAGGTGATTGTGGCCTTACAATTAAAACTATTGGCCACCAATGATATTGGAGCTATGAATATTCTGATTTTCTAAATATTGAATTTGATTCATACATGATTCCAACAAATGAGTTAGAACCTGGGGATTTTCGCTTACTTGAGGTGGATCATCGAGTTGTTCTTCCAACTCAAACTAATATTCGTGTATTAGTGACTTCAGCCGACGTAATTCATTCATGAGCGATGCCTTCATTAGGTATAAAAGTAGATGCAATTCCAGGACGCCTTAATCAGTTAAGTTTTTTTATTAAGTATCCAGGTGTATTCTATGGTCAATGCTCCGAAATTTGTGGAGCTAATCATTCATTTATACCAATTGTTCTAGAAGCAATCCCACTAAAAAATTTTATAGAGTGAGTTATTAGTGTACCTGAGTAAAAAGTTAGTTAAACTATATAATATAAGGTTGTCAGCCTTATGTAGCTAATTGAGTTAGCACTTTTTACATGCCTCAGTTATCTCCTCTAAATTGAATTTTCTTATTTATTATATTTTGAACAACGGTGTTAGGATTCTCTGTTTTAATCTGATGGTCTAAAAAAACATTTTTTAAGAGAAAAAGTATTTCCAAGTCTTTTATGAAAGCGAATAAATGAAACTGATAAATAAGAATGCTTGTAGACATTTTTTCTTCGTTTGATGACAATAATCAGGTATTTATATCTATATACATACTGATATGAATTTTTTCACTAGTTACTATTTTAATTTTTAGTTCTTCGTACTGAGTAGTAATACCCCGATGAGAAACAATTATTATAAGTTTTAAAGATGTTGTATCCTCTCAAATTTTTCGATCCTACGGACTCAATATAAGAGGCTTTATTAATATTATTACAGGATTATTTCTATTCTTAATTATTATAAATCTTAGGGGCTTGATTCCTTATGTTTTTAGGCCAACTAGACACCTTGCAATTTCCTTATCCTTAGGACTGCCCTTATGATTATCTATAATTATCTCTGCTGTTTTTTATAATCCTGGCTCGGTAGTTGCAAGACTATTACCCATAGGAGCTCCAGCTCCTTTAAACCCATTTTTAGTTATTATTGAGACTGTGAGAATTATAGTGCGGCCTATCACTTTATCTGTCCGATTGACTGCCAATATGAGGGCTGGCCATATTGTTCTAACTTTAATTGGGAATTATCTGACAACCAGGTTTTTTATTTCTTCTATATTTTCTATAGTTTTATTAATTTTAATTCAGATTTTTTATACTATTTTTGAATTTGGTATTAGTCTTATCCAAGCATACATTTTCTGCCTCTTGATTACATTGTATTCTGATGAACATCCCCATTAGAACTACATACAAATAACTATGTAAAAAAGTTATGTGGTTATAAAAGAATTTATTATTCATTTTTGGGGTATGAACCCAATAGCTTTTCTTAGCTTATTTTACATCTGTTGAGGAGACTTAACTCCGTGAATAGATCTACAGTCTATCGCTTTAACTCAGCCACCAAACAATAATAAATATAACACACCAAGATACTTATCCTTTTTCGATTTTGCAAGTCGGCGTTTTAACATAAACTATGGTGAGCAAGGTTTAAAGAATTACTCTTTATTTTAAGCTTTGAAGGCTCACAGTCTAATTTAACTTAAAACCTTACCAGGAGATTATGAATCTCTCTTAAGAAATCAAAATTCTTCGTGCCTTTACACTACTTTGTAAATTTTTTTATATTCTTTTTAAAATTTAATTAAACTTCTTGCTTGGAAGGCAAGTGTACTTTTTATACTTAAAGAACATTTCTAATAAATTTATTTTATTCCTTTAGAACGAAAAACTAATGTGCTGTTAATACACCCTAGAAACATTATTGATGAAGTAATCAAACTTGAATAACATAACCTTATGTAAATGTAAGTAACCAGTTTAGTTGTTCCAGAGTAGTAAGCTCGGCTCTGACTTCATTACATAGCTAAAACTAAAGAATACACATGGTTTTTTTTGACATAGACGAGGTAAAAGAAAACATATTTTGAAATGTAATATTTCATTATATCTTTCTTCTAAGGTATTATTTTTAAAATGACGCCTTGAAAAGTCCCGTTAACACCAGTGCCTAAAATTAATATAGAGGCGCAAGCCTGCGTTAGTTTAGTTATTTAAATCTGGTTAATTTAGTGCCAGCAACCGCGGTTATACTAAAGGATTGAGTTATGTGAATGTGGGTAAAAAGGCAGTTAGATAGACAAGAAGTACTGTAATTTTGTACTATAGAGGTGAAATTTATGTATACACAAATAACTTTATAAGTACTTCAAAATTGAATCTGCGACAGCCTTGGGGGAAACTGGGATTAGATACCCCATTATTCTTGGTTATAAATTAATTAAATTTACCAGAGTACTATGAATTTATCATAAAATTTAAAACTCAAAGAGCTTGGCGGTGTTTTAAACTTTTTAGGGGAACCTGTCTCGTAATCGACAGTCCACGTTAAACCTAACCTTTATTAGTCATCAGTTTGTATACCGTCGTCGACAGGTAACTTCTAAAAAATTAAGAGTTAGCAATAAAAACTTATTAGTTAATACGTCAGATCAAGGTGCAGCTTATATACAGGTGAGGATGGGTTACAATTATAAAATTATAAACACGGAAAGAGAAAGAAAAATTGTCTTGGAAGGAGGACTTGAAAGTAAAATAGAATATATAAATATTTTGAATATAGCTCTGAAACGCGCACACATCGCCCGTCGCTCTCGTTGAAAAATGAGATAAGTCGTAACATAGCAGGGGTAATGGAAATTGCTCCTAGATGAAAAGCATAGTATAAGTAAAAATACATTTCATTTACACTGAAAATATACTTAATAATAAGTTGTTTTTCAATAAGACATAATAGTATTTGCATCATAACAAATATTCTAATTATAAAACATTTTTAAATTTAGTAAAGGTGATAGAAGATACATACATTATATATAAAAAGTACTGAAATGGAAATAAGCTAATTTTTAATAAGGAAGATTTTCAATTTGTACCTTTTGCATCATGGTTTAGCTAGATTCAAATCTTATTTTAGATATCTCGAAATCTAATGAGCTATTTTTAACCTTTATTTTAGTAGAACTATAAGTAATTGTGGCAAAAATTTTTTAAGAGTTAAGAATAGAAATGAAATTTTATTCGTATTGGAGGATAGCTAGTTTTTCTTAAAAGACATATAAGTGTTAAAAATCAGAATTTACAATGATATCGTATTATTATGCTAAAGCTGGTTTAATTAGATTTTCAAGGATAAGCTTGAAAATTCATAATAAGTGTGATATACAAATTTTTTTTGTTAAATTTAAACTTAGAGATAGTTATTATTACTGATTTTGTTATAATTCCATTTCAAATTAAATAACTTAATTAATCTGTCTTAATAAGAAAGAGAAAAACTCATAAATTAATAAATGAGCTAAATTAATGCTAAAATGAGTATTTGTTAAAATCTAAAATTTATATATAATAGACTATATAAATCCAAAAGATTCTTAATAATCAAATTGTAAAAAGGAACTTGGCAAAAAGTATTCTGCCTGTTTATCAAAAACATGGCTCTTTGAAAATCATATATAAAGAGTCGGACCTGCCCGGTGAATGATTTAACGGCCGCGGTACTCTGACCGTGCAAAGGTAGCATAATCACTTGCCTTATAATTGAAGGCTGGAATGAATGGTTTGACAAGAATACGACTGTCTCTTTACAATTATTTAGAATTTAATTCTTAGGTGAAGAAGCCTAAATAAAATTGAAAGACAAGAAGACCCTATCGAGCTTAAAATAAATTAGCGAATAAAATTTGCATATTAATAAAGTACTTGTTGTTAAACATTTTGGTTGGGGCGACAAAGGAACAAATAAAGCTTCCTTTATAGGTTGATAATATATTTATGTTGATCCAGATAATTCTGATTAAAAGAATTAGTTACCGTAGGGATAACAGCATAATCTTTCTTAAGAGTTCTTATCGAAAGTAAGGTTTGTGACCTCGATGTTGGACCAGAATATCCTGAAGATGTAGCCGTCTTTAAGGGTTGGTCTGTTCGACCATTAAAATTCTACGTGATCTGAGTTCAGACCGGCGTGAGCCAGGTCAGTTTCTATCTTCAATTGGAAAAATAAGCTTAGTACGAAAGGACCAGTTTATAGCAAAATTAATTTGTAACTTATGATACTATATAATAATGAATTAAGTTTTTAATATAATCAAATTAGCAAAGTTAATGTAATTGACTTAGGATCAATAGACATAGGTGAAATTCCTTTATTTGATAATATAAAGGTGGCAGATTAAGTGCATTAGGTTTAAGCCCTAAATATAAAGATGAAATTTCTTTTCTTTATAAATGTACCTTTGCATTATTTCATCATTATTCACATACATCTGTATTTTATTAGCTGTCGCTTTTTTTACTCTTTTAGAACGTAAAGGTTTAAGATATATTCAAATTCGAAAAGGGCCTAATAAGGTTGGCTTTGCGGGAATTCCACAGCCAATTGCAGATGCTGCAAAACTATTAACTAAAGAAATTGCAAAGCCAACCATAGCTAACTATATACCTTATTTTATTGCACCTGTCTTTAGCTTTATTTTGGCTTTACTTCTCTGACAATTGTATCCAAGATTGTATGCAACAAATTATTTTAAATGGGGAATTTTATTTTTTCTATGTGTATCAGGATTAAATGTATATGGCACCTTGCTTGCCGGATGAGCTTCTAATTCTAAATATGCATTGCTAGGAAGATTACGAGCTATTGCTCAAACCATTTCTTACGAAGTAAGAATAGCCTTAATCCTTTTATTCCCATTGTTTTTAATCGCTAGATTTAGATTTATTGAGATTGGAGAGTCCCAACAAATTATTTGATTTAGTGTATTAATATTCCCAGTTTCCTTTATTTGATTTGTAACCTGTGTTGCAGAAACAAACCGAGCACCGTTTGATTTTGCTGAAGGAGAATCAGAATTAGTTTCCGGTTTTAATATTGAATATGGCGCCGCAGGTTTTGCGCTCATTTTTCTAGCAGAATATGCTAATATCTTAGTAATAAGTATATTTACATCCTTACTTTTTCTTGGTGGTAGATCAATAATCCTGATAGAAAGAGATTTCTTCTTTATATTAAAGATCTTATTTTTTGCTTTCTTATTCATTTGAATTCGAGCCAGGTATCCACGATTCCGATATGATTTACTAATAAACCTTACTTGAAAAGGTTTTCTCCCAGCCTCATTATCTTTTCTCCTTTTAATTATTGCTATAGGCTTTAGTATCTGTTATTAGCACCCGAAATTATAGTTTAACAAAAACATTAACATTGGAAGTTAACAATCAGGTGATTTAATCCTGTATTTCGAGATGAGTTTTCTAGCTACAATTAATTTAACTTTTTTTACTTTTCTTCTCTTACCCATAATAACACAACCTTTAAGGTTAGGATTAGTAATTATTTTATCAACTCTCTTGATATGCATTATTGCTAGCATAACTCTTTCAGCATGATACAGATATATCTTGTTTTTAATCTACGTAGGTGGGCTTTTAGTTATATTTGCATATGTCGCTGCATTATCTCCTAATGTCTTATTCGGAAGAGTTAATATAATATTAGTATTCTTAGTCTTAATTATACCATTAAGTTTATTCCTATATTTCTACCCTTTTATTGACCTTAGATTTATGTGTACAAATGAGCTTTTTATAAAACTTAAATTTATAAAAACATACAGGATGGAAATAGTGTCTCCTCATATAATTTCAATTCTTATTGGTTTAGCTACCATTTTGTTAGTTACCTTGGTTGTCGTAGTCAAAATTTGTTATTATCATCATGCTTCTTTGCGACCGTTTATAACATAAATCTTGATACATAATGCAAAGTCCAGTCCGAAAAATTCATCCACTCTTAAAAGTAATGAATGGCGCTTTTATTGATCTTCCTGCTCCTGCAAATCTGTCTATCTGATGAAACTTTGGATCTCTTCTAGGGATCTGTTTAGTAATCCAAATTTTAACTGGATTACTCTTATCAATACATTATACAGCTCATGTAGACTTAGCTTTTAGTTCTGTTATGCATATTAGACGAGATGTAAGTTATGGTTGGTTACTGCGTGCTATTCATGCTAACAGAGCTTCTTGATTTTTTATTTGTATTTACTTACATGCAGGACGTAGTATATACTATGGTTCATACTTACAAATACACACGTGAAACATCGGTGTTATCTTACTTGTTCTTACAATAGCTGCGGCCTTTTTAGGTTATGTTCTTCCATGAGGACAAATATCTTTTTGGGGTGCAACAGTTATTACAAATCTATTTTCAGCCATTCCGTATATTGGGAAAATATTAGTAGAATGAGTATGAGGAGGATTTGCAGTAGATAACGCCACACTAATTCGCTTTTTTGCTCTTCATTTTTTAGTTCCATTTGTTATTGCGGCTCTAGCAATTATTCATATACTATTTTTGCATGAAACGGGCTCAAATAATCCTCTTGGAGTTAATAGAGATGGAGAAAAAATTCCATTTCATTCATACTATACATTTAAAGATTTAGTTGGATTTATTATTCTCCTGTTTTTACTTTCAATGCTAGTTCTTTTTTCTCCACAACTTCTAACAGACCCAGAAAACTTTATTCCAGCTAATCCCTTGGTTACTCCTGTACATATTCAGCCTGAATGGTATTTTCTATTCGCTTACGCAATTTTGCGGTCAATTCCTAACAAATTAGGAGGTGTTTTAGGTCTAGCTGGCTCAATCTTAATTCTCTTTATTTTACCTTTCTCCCATGTAGCAAAATTTCGATCATTAGCCTTTTACCCCTTCAATCAAATTCTTTTCTGATCATATATTGGAGTCTTTTTTATCCTAACTTGAATTGGAAGTTGTCCAGTTGAAAGTCCATACGAACAAATTGGTCAAGTTTTTACAGCTTTTTACTTTTTATATTTTATTCTCTCTCCTCCAGCTCAATGGGTGTGAGATAAAATTTTAGACTACTAGAACCAGTAAAGTTGGGTCCTGGGGATAATTTGTCTTGAAAACAAACTTTTAAGTGTTCGATTCACTTATCAACTTATATTTATAGCAATAAGAAAGTATATATTTCATTTTTGGTTTACAAGACCAATGCTTTCTGTTTAAGCTATTATTACATTTGATATATTTAGTATGCTATGAGAACATTTTATTTAAGTTTATTAAGAGTATGGGGTTTCTTCATGGCACTTTCGGCTTTATCACTTCAATATAAACATCTTTTAAGTGTGTTACTGAGTCTAGAAGCAGCTACGATAAATTTGTTTATTATGATATTTGCTTACTCAAATAGAATTATTTTAAGAGGTCAAACATCACTTATTCTTATTAGCCTAGGAGCATGTGAAGCTAGGCTTGGACTTGCTATTCTTGTGGCAATTATCCGCTCAGAAGGAAATGATTACGTTTCTAGGTTTTCTTTACATAAATGTTAGGATTATTATTCCTTGGTATTTCTTTATTAATGTTTCCTAATAGGAAATGAACCTGATATTACAAAATGTGATCACTTGCTTTAGGAAGTCTAGTCTCTTTTTTACATTTATTTACTCCTATCTCTACCTACGAAATTTTTAATTCCTTTATAGCTCAAGATTCAATGTCTACACCCCTAATTTTACTAACTTTTTGGATTTCATTAGTAATAATATTGGCTAGTCAGAATAGAGTAAAAATTTCTAAAAACAAAGACTCGCTATTTTCAGTGTTTTTAACTCTTTTAAATTTAATTTTAATTACTACATTCCTCTCTTCTAGAAGTTTATTATTTTATTTTTTATTTGAAGCTTCCTTAATTCCAACTCTTTTATTAATTTTAGGTTGAGGTTATCAACCTGAACGACTACAAGCTGGAATGTATATAATAATTTATACTGTAGCAGCGTCATTGCCACTTCTATTATCAATCTTATGAATATCACAGAAACTTTATTCTAGGGAAATATTGATAATTAACACCCTACGCAATTTAAGTGTAATTTCTCATCAAACATGAACCTGAAATTACTTAACTTTCTTGACTTTTACTGCTTTTTTAGTTAAACTTCCAATATTTACAATACATTTGTGATTACCTAAAGCTCATGTAGAAGCCCCAGTAGCTGGTTCTATAATCTTAGCAGCCATTCTTTTAAAATTAGGAGGATATGGTATTTTACGTTTCCATCAGTATCTAAATTTTCCGGGCTCCAGATCTTCAATCCTAATTTTTTCACTTGCCTTATGAGGTGGAGTTTTAACTAGGATTATTTGCTTCCGCCAAATTGATCTAAAATCTTTAATTGCATATTCTTCTATTGGTCATATATCATTAATGTTAGCTGGAGCTTTCTCAAACACTTCCTGAGGTTGATCAGGAGCCTTGGTACTAATAATTTCTCATGGTTTTTGTTCGTCTGCATTATTTGCTTTAGCAAATTACACTTATGAAAAAACTCACACTCGAAGTTTGTTTCTCAGAAAAGGAATACTTATGTTTTTACCCATACTAGCTCTATGATGATTTCTATTTTGTGTTATAAATATGGCTGCCCCTCCTAGAATTAATTTACTTGGGGAAATCATAATTTTCCCTTGTATAATTTTTAGTTCTAAGTATTTCTTAGTATCATTAGGTCTAATAAGATTTTTAGCAGCTTTATATAGAATATACCTATTTACATCAATTCATCACGGTGGAAGACCAAAGTTTATTAAACCCTTTAGGTCTTTTAAGACCCCAGGTTTTACTTTACTTTTTATACATTGAATTCCAGGAAATCTCTTAGTTATAAAAAGTGATCTTGTATGTATATGAATTTAATAAATCAAGTTAGTTTAAATTTTAAAACATCAGTCTGTGGCTCTGAAAACGAAAATATTATTTCACTTGATTATGTTTATAAATCTAAAATCCTCTTCCATTAGTTCCTTATTTTTATTTATTTATAGAATTTCTATTCTTCCAATGAGCATTTTTTTCTTACTAAACCAGCAATGCATCATCCTAGAATGAAATATATTGCAAATTAGGTCTTGCATAATAACTTTTATATTTATTTTTGATGCAGTAAGTTTGAGATTTAGAAATGTTGTATGCCTAATTTCAAGTTGTGTAATGTTATTCTCTTCTAGCTATATAGCTCACGATCCATTCTTAAAGCGCTTTACTTGACTGGTAATGTTATTTGTATTATCCATAAATTTCATAGTTTTTATTCCTAGTCTTCCGACATTATTATTAGGATGAGACGGCCTGGGAATTGTCTCATTTGTCCTCGTTATTTATTATCAAAATACTAAATCGCTAAGTGCTGGTATAATTACCATTTTAGCTAACCGAATTGGAGATGTAATAATTCTCATCTCTATTGGCTTACTAGTTTTACAAGGACACTGAGTTATTACATTAATATGGGATTTTTATTTATCAACTTGGGTTACTCTAGTTTTAACATTAGCTGCTATAACTAAAAGAGCTCAAATTCCATTCTCTAGCTGACTTCCAGCGGCCATGGCTGCCCCTACTCCAGTATCTGCATTAGTTCATTCTTCAACACTAGTTACAGCTGGGGTTTTCTTGGTTATTCGCTTTTTTCCGTTTTTTAATACAATTCCGAGATTCAAACCTACGTTATTATTTTTTTCAGTCCTGACTTTACTAATAGCAGGAATTGGCGCAAATTATGAAAATGACCTGAAAAAAATCATTGCCTTATCTACTTTAAGACAACTTGGAGTTATAATAATAAGATTGGGGATAGGTATACCTAGTTTAGCTTTATTCCATCTATACACTCATGCTCTTTTTAAAGCACTGTTATTTCTATGTGCTGGAGCAATTATTCATAATAGCTCTAGCACACAAGATATTCGTCATATAGGGTTAATTTCTCAGCAAGCACCTTTAACAGTAACTTGTATAAATATTGCAAATCTTTCCCTTTGCGGTGCTCCTTTTCTAAGAGGCTTTTATTCAAAGGATTTAATTTTGGAAATATGTGTTTTCAGACCTACGAGGTTCTTAATAATCATTTTTATTTTTCTAGCAACCGGAATAACTGCAGCCTATTCTTTTCGTCTCTCTTTTTGCTCTTTATGAAGCTATATAAAAAGAAATTCACATCATGTAAAACAAGAAGCTGATTTATCCATAAATTGATCCATTACGGCCTTAGGACTCACTGCGGTCATAGCCGGCTTATTTTTACAAACTATTTTTTTACCATTCAATTCTGTGTTTATAGTATTACCCCTTTTCTTAAAAATACTAACCTTTTTCACTATTCTTGTAGGCTTCTTTATAGCATTTATATTATGAGAATCCAATCATAGACATAAAAAAATAAATAAATTTAAGTTTTTTTGCTCAACCATATGATTTCTTACACCCTTATCTTCCCAACCATTAACTAAATTTTCCATACTATTAGGCACGAATCTTATAAAATCCATTGACTTAGGTTGATTAGAGATCGTAGGCGGCCAAGGTATAACATTTATGTCTTCAAATATATCAGTTATAAATCAAAAAATGCAAATTAAGACATTTAATTATTTTATTGCCTTAATTATGCTGGCTGTACTTCTTTTTTCTTTTATACTATATTGATAAAACAGGATA